GGATATTTCATATCCCCCCTTTTCTTTACGTAGTATTTTTCTTACTATACCTGTTGACGTAGCATTATAGACCGTATTGTTACTCTTGCTACCATCAGGATAGATCTGTCCCCTTCCTCGGTTTCCCCCTACATATATGGGGTATTTTAAGAAATGAACGTCTTTCTTCGTAGCAGGATCGGGGGAAAGAATGGGAAAGACGATTTCACTATATTTCTTACCGGGAACAGGGCCTATCACAAGAATATTTTTTTTATCGGGACGATAACTCTGAAAAGAAAGATTTCCTATCTTTTCTTTCAACTCAGGAGAAATACGGTCGGGCGGCGCTAATTCGAATCCCTCGGGCAAAATAAGAACAGCACCCACATTTAACCCTCCCTTTTTCCCATTACCAAGAACTTGTTTCAGTTGCATATCATAAGGAATTCGAAGAACTGCTTCAAATACAGTATCGGGAAGCACAGCTTGGGGAACTTCAATATCCACGGGCTTATTAGCTAAATGGCAATTGGCACATACAATTCGTCCGGTTGCTTCTCGTGGGTTTTCATAACCCTGCTGCGCAAAAATGGGATATGCATTTGAAATAGATGTCCGAGTTATTACGTATATCATGATCGATACAGAAATCGATCGAATCATCTGTTCCTTTACCCAAGAAAAAGTATTTCTATTTTCCATATCCAATCGCAGATCCCAGAATTTCTACAATAAATTAGATAGGTAGCTAAGCTAATCTAGTTCCCTATACACGAGTCTGTTGTCATTCTACTGCAACAGTTGTACTGGAATGATGAATACCTTGAGCAGGTAGAAATAGAAAGAATTTTGCTAAAATGGAAAAGGGCTTTCTTTCTAAAGGAAGAAAGATGCTAATTTGATTAATATCAGGAAATCGAATGAGTTTATGCTTCACTAATTGAATGATAAATGACTACAAGCGAAGGAGATAGACGGTTTAAAGAAAAAAAGATCCAAAATTTAAAACATGTATCTAGAATCACTGGAAAACTACAAACAAAAATAGTGAAAATTAGCTCATTAGGAGCCCATCCAAGATCGTTGTAGACCCAACGGATTAGTAGTTCCCAACCGCGGGTGGAGTGAAATCCAACAAAAAAATCAGTAACTAAAAGAATCAAAAAAGCTTTTATTGAGTCATTTAAGTTATAGAAGAATTCCTGAACCCAAGAATTCAAAATGACAAGTTCCTCTTTACCCAGAAAAAAAGAACCACTTAGAATAGCCAAACAGATTATATTTGTCGAGAAATGCAAAATGATATGGAGATGATCCTCATTATCTATTTTGACCAATTGTATTATTTCCTTGTGTATTCCTATAGGAGGTTTTTGTACATGTGTCTTCGGTTTCTCTTTTATCATTTCGTCCAAGAGAAAAAGTTCTTCTAATTCTATGAATCTTTCTAGAACCTTTTTCTCTTGAATATCAGTTAAGAGAGTTTCAGATTGCCTGGTATTCCACCAATTCTTAATCCAAAGTTCCAGACATTTGTTAAAAGAGAAAGAGACTCCCCAGGGCAAAAGTACGATAAATACAAGATATAGGAAAGAAGGCAATGCTTTCTTTTTTTTCATTTTTGATCTGTAAATTGAGTTGTTAATGAATCTGCTTCATTCGCTGACTCTATTTCATTCGCTGACTCTATATGATATTTCTTTTTATTTGAAGCAAAAATTCTATAACAAGGTTTGAGACCTTGTATCTATTCCTCTTTTTTGTATACTAGTGGAATTTCATTGCATTGGGTTCTTTCTTAGATCTAGATGGAGTGGAATAGAGAAATAGAATAAAAAAAAAGCCCTTTCGGATGAAAATGGAAGAATATTATGCCATATATCTCACTTGGACAAAACAAATTAGAAGCAATTTTCTCTTATCCTCGTTTGTTCCTTTCTTTAGATAAATACTCCAAAATCTCCTTACAATAACGAATCCAATTCATTCAATTCATTTCAAAAAAATTAAATCGGTATTCAAAATACTTCAATTGGTACGCGCAAGAAATAGGCCAATTCGGCAGCTTTTTGTTCAATTTCTCGTGGAGTAAAAAACTTCTCATCAGTACGAGTCAAGGGAATGACCCCCTGGCCCCGGATTTCCATATAAAGGATACGACGAGGATAAAGACCCTCTTTAACCTGAATTCTAATTGATTGGATATCCCGCATAAGGAATCGAAGGAAGACGCGACGTTTTATTCCAGGGAATCCCCAACGAAAAATGCACACTATTCCCTCTTTTCTATCGAATCGGTCATAACCACTGCCTACATTCCACAAAATAGTGCACCACAAGTAGGAGCTAATGAATAGGCCCGCGATTCCGTAGAAAGACATCACGACCCCCTGTGGAAAAAAAAGAATTTGTTGAGATGGAAGTACAGATATCATATTCTTACCAAGATAACTGGAAGCCCCAACCGATAAAAATCCTAGTGAACCTAGAAAAAGAATACAGGCCCAGAAAAAATTACCTCTTTTTCGAGAACCTTTTAGAAGTTCTATCCATATGTGTTCTGATCGCCAATTCATATTAGATATACTAAATCCAGCAGCGGTCGATTGAAATTGAGAGAATAAGCTAAATGATTTTGACTTTACTTTTTTTGATTCTGAAATCGCCTTCAGTAACTAGTACTCCTGTGAAATAATTGGTTAGATACATTGACTTTCTATTCAAAAAATATCTGTTGATCCACTTAAAATAAAACTCGCTATACCCGGCTCCGCATATGCATGCATTTATGCTCGTAGCCTATATCCGCATCCATAGCCGTTTTTCATTTGTGTGTAGAAAGAGCCACATACCCTACCATATTATATTACTTACACTAAAAAATATCTGTATTATGATCCTGCGTGGAAATACATTGAGAAAATTCGGCCCCATTGGTTCTAGACAATCTTATTTTTCTGCACATAAAGAAATAAAGAAGCCATTGCAATTGCCGGAAATACTAAGCCTACTAAAGGCACGAAAATAGAAGGTAAGTTAAAATCCGTCATAGAATAGGTGTCTCAATTCAAATTTACTATTTCTATCTATTCGAAAAATATCTTAAGATTCTTATAATATAATTAAGTATATCTATTATAAGGAATATTGACTATTGTATTTTTTAGTTTGCAAAATAAAGATTTTTTATAGAATACTATAGAATACTTTAGTATTCTATAAAAAAAAATGAATGGAATGGATAATAAGAAAATTGCAAAAAAGGAGATTAAAAAGATTTGATTTTTCTTTTCCCGTCCTCATGGCCTTTCTATCCTTCTAATCGAACTTGAAATTGGATTCAAAAGAAAGCGATTGTGAAAATGAAATACCTCTTTCAGAATACCCTTTTAAAAAGGTCTCAGTACGACTTTTAGTCGAATGCGCGCCCATTTCGAATCCTAAATCAGTTTCGTCTACCTACTTCCACATGCAATACTTCTTCAACCACTCTCGGACCCCCACAAACGCAAGATGCGCGTCAGGTTTTGAAATAAGGATATCCCCCAACCCCAGTATACCGAAACTCGCTCTTATCCTATCCCACCGGTTGTAAGGATTCATACATAGGGCTTTTTAGTTGATTGATAGTGCCGTAAAGTTGAAACTTTTTTAGACTTTTTTATTAAGCTGTAATTTCCTTCCTGCATACGTGCTCCTCTATCCTCTAGAAGCTCATACAATAATGCGTGGTAAAGGCGGAAAAATAGCATACTCAATCAAAATCAAAGGGCAAATTCTCTTACCTACTACAGATCTCATACTACCCCCTTAGACTTTTTAAGGCGATATACCACCCAAAGGGTATGAAAATGCCGGGTGGAGTTAGCTTTTCGACGAAAACCCGTCCCGTGCAGCGAAGTCCTGTTAGTAAGACCCCGCGCAAGACACAAGAATGGATTATAGAAGAATATTATTCCGAATACTCCTCCGGACGCGTATAGTAGCATTGCGATTCCTAATCTTTTTTCATTGATTCTTTCCCAATAAATAAAGACTTTTTCTGTAAATACTGCGTATTTGATTCCATTATCATATGATAATACTATATTTGTATTTATTTATTGTATTATACCTTTATATATTCTAAATATATAGAATAGAGGAATCTCGATTTGTCAAGTCTCATGATCGTATCAAGATCTATTTTTATTCGGCTCAATCTTAAAAAAAAGATTGAGCCGAGTTTAATTGCAATCAATTAGAAGAATAAAGAAGAATTACTGCATTTCGTAACTGCTTTTTTCTCTTTCTATTTCGCTTCTTTTTTATTTAGACCTTCTTTATATCTAGTTTTATCTACTTATCTAGTTTATCTACCGGCTCGAACTCGAATTTGATCGCCTTCCATATTTCACAAGCTGCGGCTAGTTCAGGACTCCATTTGCAAGCTGCTCGGATAATTTCATTACCTTCACGAGCAAGATCGCGCCCTTCGTTACGAGCTTGTACACAAGCTTCTAAAGCCACCCGATTAGCTACTGCACCAGGTGCATTTCCCCAAGGATGTCCTAAAGTTCCTCCACCAAATTGTAATACGGAATCATCTCCAAAGATTTCGGTCAGAGCTGGCATATGCCAAACATGAATACCCCCTGAAGCCACCGGTATAACACCTGGCATAGATACCCAGTCCTGAGTGAAAAAGATACCGCGAGCACGATCTTTTTCAATAAAATCATCGCGCAATAAATCAACAAAACCTAAAGTCATTTCGCGTTCCCCTTCTAACTTACCTACTACTGTACCGGCGTGGACATGATCTCCCCCAGACATACGCAATGCTTTAGCTAATACACGAAAATGCATACCATGATTTTTCTGTCTATCAATAACTGCATGCATTGCCCGGTGAATGTGAAGAAGTAGGCCATTGTCGCGGCAATAATGAGCCAAAGTAGTATTTGCGGTGAATCCCCCAGTTAAGTAGTCATGCATTACAATAGGAACCCCTAATTCCCTCGCAAATATAGCTCTCTTCATCATTTCTTCGCATGTACCTGCAGTCGCATTCAAGTAATGCCCCTTGATTTCACCGGTTTCGGCCTGTGATTTATAAATTGCTTCGGCACAAAAGACAAAGCGGTCCCTCCAGCGCATAAATGGTTGTGAGTTTACGTTTTCATCATCTTTGGTAAAATCAAGTCCACCGCGTAGACACTCATAACACGCTCTACCGTAATTTTTTGCGGATAATCCCAATTTTGGTTTAATAGTACATCCCAAAAAAGGACGGCCGTACTTGTTCAACTTATCCCTTTCAACTTGGATACCATGAGGCGGACCTTGGAAAGTTTTTGAATAAGTAGGGGGAATTCGCAGATCCTCCAGACGTAGAGCGCGTAGGGCTTTGAAACCAAATACGTTACCCACAATGGAAGTAAACATGTTAGTAACAGAACCCTCTTCAAATAGGTCTAATGGATAAGCTACATAAGCGATATATTGATTTTCCTCCCCAATAACGGGCTCGATGTGATAGCATCGCCCTTTGTAACGATCAAGACTGGTAAGTCCATCAGTCCAAACAGTTGTCCATGTACCAGTAGAAGATTCGGCAGCTACTGCAGCCCCTGCTTCTTCGGGCGGAACCCCGGGCTGAGGACTTACTCGGAATGCTGCCAAGATATCAGTATCCTTGGTTTCATACTCCGGGGTGTAATAAGTCAATTTATAATCCTTAACACCAGCTTTAAATCCAACACTTGCTTTAGTTTCTGTTTGTGGTGACATAAGTCCCTCCCTACAACTCATGAATTAAGAATTCTCACAACGACAGGGTCTACTCGATATGGATTAGGCGTAAATGAAACCTTTGCAAAAATCTTTTAAAACAAAAAGGGTATTCAATTAATATCAACTCATTAAAGAAAATGGAGGGCATGCTTAAGTTAATGAATATGTTTCATTCATATATAAGGCGTACACCCTGTGTATGTTCTATCCTATAGGAATTCTACTATAGGAATTCGATAGGAATTGAGTTGTTGTTATGGTAAGTTAACATGGTTCGTTATTAAACCATGGATTTGATTCACCAAATCCATCATTATTGTATACTCTTTGATAGATATAGCGCAACCCAAATCAATCCCTAATCCTTATTTTACAAGTTCTTAATAGGCCCCTTTCTTATTTTGAATGTAAATACCTAAATACTAAGAAAATTCTCTGTTGACAGCAATCTATGCTTCACAGTAGTATATATTTTGTATATCGAAGTCCTAGATAGGAAAGTAGAGTAGGGACAGATCCTCCACAAAAGGCGAAATGTATATGAAAAAAAAGATTGATTGAACTTTCCAACGGACTCATTCCATGAGTAAACGATTGAATGGGATTCGCTTGGGCAACGAAATCAAGTCCTCGTCCCCCTTTCTCTCTTATTGAATTAACTAATTCATTTCCTTTTGACTTTTGGATTTTTGGCTATTTTTTTGGATTTGATTTGGCATTATTCAACAAGAAAAAATTCGACAAATTCCTTTTTTTTTTTGAAAATTATGTGATAATTATGAGAACCAATCCTACTACTTCTCGTCCCGGGGTTTCCACAATTGAAGAAAAAAGCACAGGGCGTATCGATCAAATTATTGGACCCGTGCTGGATATCACTTTTCCCCCGGGCAAGTTACCTTATATTTATAACGCTTTGGTAGTCCAGAGTAGAGACACTGCCGGTAAGCAAATTAATGTGACTTGTGAGGTACAACAATTATTAGGAAATAATCGAGTTAGAGCTGTAGCTATGAGTGCTACAGACGGGTTGATGAGAGGATTGGAAGTGATTGACACGGGAGCTCCTCTCAGTGTTCCAGTCGGTGGAGCTACTCTCGGACGAATTTTCAACGTTCTTGGGGAACCTATTGACAATTTGGGTCCTGTAGATATTAATGCAACATTCCCTATTCATAGATCTGCGCCTGCCTTTATCGAGCTAGATACGAAATTATCCATCTTTGAAACAGGTATTAAGGTGGTCGATCTTTTAGCTCCTTATCGACGTGGAGGAAAAATAGGACTATTTGGGGGGGCTGGAGTAGGTAAAACAGTACTCATCATGGAATTAATCAACAACATTGCTAAAGCTCATGGAGGCGTATCCGTATTTGGCGGAGTAGGGGAACGGACTCGTGAAGGAAATGATCTTTATATGGAAATGAAGGAATCCGGAGTAATTAATGAAAAAAATTTGGAGGAATCAAAGGTAGCTCTAGTCTATGGTCAAATGAATGAACCGCCGGGAGCTCGTATGAGAGTTGGTTTAACTGCCCTAACTATGGCAGAATATTTCCGAGATGTTAATAAGCAAGACGTGCTTCTATTCATCGATAATATCTTTCGTTTTGTTCAAGCAGGATCGGAGGTATCCGCCTTATTAGGGAGAATGCCCTCCGCAGTGGGTTATCAACCTACTCTTAGTACAGAAATGGGTTCTTTGCAAGAAAGAATTGCTTCTACAAAAAAGGGATCCATAACTTCGATCCAAGCAGTTTATGTACCTGCGGACGATTTGACCGACCCTGCTCCTGCCACAACATTTGCACATTTGGATGCTACTACCGTACTTTCCAGAGGATTAGCTTCCAAGGGTATTTATCCAGCAGTAGATCCTTTAGATTCAACCTCAACTATGTTACAGCCTCGGATCGTTGGCAACGAACATTATGAAACTGCGCAAAGAGTTAAGGAAACTTTACAACGTTACAAAGAACTTCAGGACATTATCGCAATTCTTGGGTTGGATGAATTATCAGAGGAGGATCGTTTAACTGTAGCAAGAGCACGAAAAATTGAACGTTTCTTATCACAACCGTTCTTTGTGGCAGAAGTTTTTACCGGTTCTGCAGGAAAGTATGTTGGTCTTGCAGAAACAATTAGGGGATTTCAACTAATCCTTTCCGGAGAATTAGACGGCCTACCCGAACAAGCTTTTTATTTGGTGGGTAACATCGATGAAGCTAGCACGAAAGCTATAAACTTGGAAGAGGAGAACAAATTGAAGAAATGAAATTAAATCTTTATGTACTAACTCCTAAGCGAATTATTTGGGATTGTGAAGTGAAAGAAATCATTTTATCTACTAATAGTGGCCAAATTGGCGTATTACCAAACCACGCCCCCATTAACACAGCTGTAGATATGGGTCCTTTGAGAATACGCCTCCTCAACGACCAATGGTTAACGGCGGTTCTGTGGAGCGGTTTTGCGAGAATAGTTAATAATGAGATCATCATTTTAGGAAATGATGCGGAACTGGGTAGTGACATTGATCCGGAAGAAGCTCAACAGGCACTTGAAATAGCCGAAGCTAACTTGAGTAGAGCTGAGGGTACGAAAGAATTGGTTGAAGCGAAGCTAGCTCTCAGACGAGCTAGGATACGAGTCGAGGCTATCAATTGGATTCCCCCATCCAATTGAATACAATCCAATGGTTTAGTTGATACAAAGAAAAAGGGAAGAGGGGTAGAAAAAGTTATTAGATAGCGAAGCGAAGTAAGTCCAATGCTATCTAGTAAATTTTCTACCTACCTACCTACTATTGGATTTGAACCAATGACTCCCGCCGTATGAAAGCAATACTCTAACCACTGAGTTAAGTAGGCAATTTATCACCACAAAGGAAGACCCATTACTTCGATCGATTATAGATCGAATCCTTTTTATAAGCAATACTGCTCCGTTATTGGTATGTTATATAGTAAACAGATCAAAGGGATATCCTCTGGCATTAGAGAATATTCATCTTGACAAGAAATTATCTATATGTTAAGATATCTCTGACAAGGGCTATAGCTCAGTTCGGTAGAGCAACTCGCTTACACGTGCGCCAATGCTTTTCAAGGGAGCTTATTATGCAATGAACATAATTGATCTTATTGCAAAATCAATGTCTTACTTCATGGATTCGAGAGAATAGGAGAACAGTAGCCTGACAAACAGTCGGTTCAGTCCGATTCAGGTGCCAATTCAGGTGCCTAATCAAATAGAACCCTTATTGATTTGCTAGTTGATAAGGTAAATATCCAGCCCACTAAATGCTAGGCGTAATGAGGATAAGGGCCTCCAAAAAACTTCTTTTCGTTCTATGAACTTTAAGGTGTATGAAGTCTCATAGTCAACTCTTGCAGCGGAACGATAGAGACTCCATTTCACTTAGGTTGATTTAATTTAGGCCGGAGGCAGACCTAAGTCAAGGTAATCCTCCTTTGAAACACTTTGGTATTGCTCCTAGATAGATCATAATACAAATAATCAATCAGAGCACAGGGAGCCATCTCATTATCTTTCCGTAAAGAAAAACTATGGTGGACTAACTGATCTTTACATCAGTTGATGAAAGAGCCCAATGCAAAAAAATGCATGTTGGGTCTTTGAAACAGTTCGAATCATTTCGATAATAATAATAATCCGTTTGATCTGTTTTACCGAGAAGGTCTACGGTTCGAATCCGTATAGCCCTAATATGTCCTTTTTTTAGATTTTAGGATAGAGATCCTATGTTTCCTTTAGTATAGTTTTCATTTCCTCATTAGTACTTGTTTATAGACTGGACGGTCGCTTGCGCCATAGAATAGAGATAAAAGCATTACCACAGGCTCATTCATCGAAAATCTTAGAGACAGGAAAAGAAAAACAAATTTCTATCAAATCAATAGAAGGAAGGGTCCCTTACCTGATTTGAATTCCATCCTCCTTCAAATTCAAATAGGAAGGATATGCTCTAAGTCCCTAGACTTCCCTATAATAACTGCAATGATTTTCTCCATCTTGCGAATTCCTACTTTGTTTGAAGTATATTACTTTGCTTATATATACATTATCTAAATCGATCTACTTTAAATAAAATCCAAAAATAAAGAAAGAGTAAATAAGAAAACAGAATATTCTGTCTCATAGTTCTGAAATAGAGTTCTTTATTTTTATAGTATTACTCCTCATTAGGCTGCATACATTAGTCATCCTATCTTAATTAGGT